ATTTACATTATTAATTTAATTTTTAATAATGTAATAACACACTAGTGTAACTCGGTGACAGGGACTAAAACGTTGTTTGTCTGGTTTTATGAGTCTGTTCTAGTAGAATATGCTTGTTGGGGTTGTGGGGGTAGGGGGGTTTAACGAATACCAACAGGGGGGGACGTTAATAGGAGTGTCTGATTAATCAGTTATAATGTATGCACCTGATATAATATAATGCATTCATCAATGAATATCTTTATTACTAGAATTACATGTTCTCTGCTTAGTTAATGTGAGTTCAACCTTCGGCGGCTTTTCTAAATCAGCGGGGCATGTCAGATGAAAGGACCCCTAAAAAAAGGAACCAGATGCCTATAAGTGAATGCTCGGCTTGGTGGGTAACGAGTTCTTATGTACTACACCATCAATCAGATGCCGGACACAATTCGTATTATGGGGTTAAATTGTTTTATGGCCCTGAAATAGGAACCAGATGCCAGTAATAGTTCATTGTAGCTACCCCCACAATCATTGTCCCTGACCTTACATTAATAGTAATGCTCCCGATTTTAACTGGTTGGTCGGTTCTTACTACATATCGAGCTACTAATTCAATTCAATGTTGTACGAACCAAGGAAGAAGTGGTAATACAATTATTGTTGATAATGCTTCCCCCTCTTGTATGTAGGAGTTCATGCTGATCTCTTGTTTATGCTTTGTGTTAGATGGATATAATCCATTTATTAGACATAGATGGTTTTCCTCTATTTGTATCCGTCTTGTTTTTGTTTACTATATCTCTTGTTATAAGCAACATATTATTTCCTTCTCCAGGATTAATGAGGTATCATAGAGGTTTTTGTACTTTAAGAACGTGTATGAGATGATTCAAATTTTACTTTTACATAATTATATGGGGATTATACATATAATGTATTATAGTACATATGTTTAATTATTTTAGTGTTATGTGATTTCTTCAAAGGGTAGTTTAATGTAGTAATTTTAGCTTTGGGAGCTATAGGTGGAAGTTGAAGTCTTTCCCCTTTGATTTTTATGTTTTTATAGTTGAAGAACAACAGTGGTTTTTCAGATCGCCGGTCTTGGTTAAAATCCGAGTGGAAACTATGACATACTTTATTTTTTTGTTTATGGTTTTGTTAGTGGTTGGTGTTATGATTGTGGCTTCTAACCCTGCTCCTTATTTTGCTGCACTGGGTTTAGTGGTGGCGGCGGCTGGGGGATGTGGTGTTTTAGCAAGTTATGGGGGGTCTTTTGTTTCTCTAGTCCTATTTTTGATTTATTTAGGCGGGATGTTGGTTGTCTTTGCCTACTCTGCGGCTTTGGCTGCAGATCCATATCCTGAGGGTTTAGGAGATTGGTCTGTGTTGGCGCGTGTGGGTGGGTGTTTTCTGATTATTTTCATTGGTATTTTGATGGGTGGAGGGCGGTCAGAGTATTATTGTGGGGTTGTAGACGAGTTTCGTGATCTTTCAGCTCTTCGTGGGGAATTTGGTGGTGTTTCTTATATCTATTATTTGGGAGGGGGGATGTTGGCTGTTTGTGGGTGGGCTCTTTTACTTACTCTCTTTGTTGTGTTAGAACTGACTCGGGGGCGGAGCCGGGGGGCTCTCCGGGCAATTTAGTTTTTGGGTTTATAGCGTTATTTGGGTTGGGGCTCAGGCGTGTTTAGGTGTGTTGGGAGTAGTATTCTGCTCGTTTGGCGAGAGTTGTGGCGTTGGTGTGAGTTGAATTTTGCAGTAATAATGTAATAACACACTAGTGTAACTCGGTGACAGGGACTAAAACGTTGTTTGTCTGGTTTTATGAGTCTGTTCTAGTAGAATATGCTTGTTGGGGTTGTGGGGGTAGGGGGGTTTAACGAATACCAACAGGGGGGGACGTTAATAGGAGTGTCTGATTAATCAGTTATAATGTATGCACCTGATATAATATAATGCATTCATCAATGAATATCTTTATTACTAGAATTACATGTTCTCTGCTTAGTTAATGTGAGTTCAACCTTCGGCGGCTTTTCTAAATCAGCGGGGCATGTCAGATGAAAGGACCCCTAAAAAAAGGAACCAGATGCCTATAAGTGAATGCTCGGCTTGGTGGGTAACGAGTTCTTATGTACTACACCATCAATCAGATGCCGGACACAATTCGTATTATGGGGTTAAATTGTTTTATGGCCCTGAAATAGGAACCAGATGCCAGTAATAGTTCATTGTAGCTACCCCCACAATCATTGTCCCTGACCTTACATTAATAGTAATGCTCCCGATTTTAACTGGTTGGTCGGTTCTTACTACATATCGAGCTACTAATTCAATTCAATGTTGTACGAACCAAGGAAGAAGTGGTAATACAATTATTGTTGATAATGCTTCCCCCTCTTGTATGTAGGAGTTCATGCTGATCTCTTGTTTATGCTTTGTGTTAGATGGATATAATCCATTTATTAGACATAGATGGTTTTCCTCTATTTGTATCCGTCTTGTTTTTGTTTACTATATCTCTTGTTATAAGCAACATATTATTTCCTTCTCCAGGATTAATGAGGTATCATAGAGGTTTTTGTACTTTAAGAACGTGTATGAGATGATTCAAATTTTACTTTTACATAGTTATATGGGGATTATACATATAATGTATTATAGTACATATGTTTAATTATTGCGCCAGGAAGGACTTTAATCTACACTCTCCGGATTACAAAACCGGTGTTTTAACATTAAACTACTGGGGCATGTGGTGGAGCTTCGTTTATAGCTCTAGCATTTTATTTTCTATTCAGCCCACGACTGGGTTAAACACAAGGAAGATGCTAAAGTATAGTAGTGAGGCCCCTTGTCCAATAATCACATATGGGTGTTCTACAGGTATTCCCCCAATTCAGGTTAATACGAACATGTCTGTTACTAAAATTCAAAATAAAAATTGTGAGGCGGGCCGGAAGGTCAGTGCTCGATGTTTTGATGTGTGAAACATAGGCACAACCATTAGTACTAGAATTGAAGAGAGCAGGGCTAAAACCCCTCCCAATTTGTTTGGGATCGATCGTAGGATGGCGTATGCAAATAGAAAATATCACTCTGGTTTAATATGTGGTGGTGTGACTATTGGGTTTGCGGGGATGAAATTGTCTGGGTCTCCTAGGATGTTGGGTTTAAATAAAGCGAGTATGATTAGGGTGGGGACGAAGATTGAGAATCCTAAGACGTCTTTATAGGTAAAGTAGGGGTGCATGGGGATTTTATCTGCGTCGGAAGCCAGTCCTATGGGGTTGTTTGATCCGGTTTCGTGTAAAAATACTACATGTATTAAGGTGGCTGCTGCTACTACAAATGGAAATAAAAAGTGGAATGCAAAGAATCGTGTTAGGGTTGCATTATCGACTGAGAAGCCCCCTCAGATTCATTGTACTAGTATGTCTCCTACGTAAGGGACTGCTGATAAGAGGTTAGTAATTACTGTGGCACCTCAGAATGATATTTGGCCCCATGGTAGTACGTAACCCACGAATGCCGTCATTATTACTAAAAGGAATAGGACTACTCCGATGTTTCATGTAGATTTGTATATATATGACCCGTAGTAGAGCCCTCGGGCGATATGGAGGTAAAGGCAGATGAAGAAAAACGAGGCTCCATTTGCGTGTAGGTTTCGGATGAGTCATCCGTAGTTAACATCTCGGCAGATGTGGACAACTGAGGAGAAAGCGGTGGAGATATCTGACGTGTAGTGTATAGCTAAAAATAGTCCGGTGAGGATTTGCGTGATTAGACAAAGGAAAAGTAAAGAACCGAAGTTTCATCACGCTGAAATGCTGGAAGGAGCTGGTAGGTCGGCTAGTGCGTCATTGGCTACATTGACCAGGGTTGTGTCTTTTCGGAGGCTTGCCATTAGGGGGGGGGGGGGTTATTGGGTTAATCATACGGCTAGGGCAATTGTTAGGAAGAACATTGTTAAGTAAGATATAATTAATCCGTGTTGTGGGTCATTGACCATTTTGATTATTGGAATTTGAGCGTTTGCTACTCCTTTTGGGCCTATTTTTTCAAATAATGTTTGGTCTACCAGTTGTGTGGCTGCAGTTTGTCCTAGTGTGAGTCCTAATTTGGGGAGGGCTCGGTGGAAGATAGAGGGGAAAAAGGCAAGTATGTTAGAGAAGTTGTGTGTAGATGTGTTTGGTTTCGTTTTGAATTGTTTGTTTGTTAGGTTGGCCAAATCTGTGGCAATTATTAGTCCTAAGATGGTCACAATCAGGGCGCTTAACTTTAGTGTTTCTGGTATCGTTATGATAGGGGTACTTTTTGGTGTGAAGTTTGAAGTAATAATTAGGCCTGCAATAATGCTCCCTCATGCTAGTCGTTTGATAGGGTTGATAACTGAGGGGTTGTTTTCATTGATTGGGGGCAGGGGGGTAAATCGTGGCTGTCCTATTGAAGCAAAGAAAACGATTCGGAAGCTATAGATGGCTGTGAAAGAAGTGGCGATTAGGGTAAGGGTTAGAGCTCAGGTATTTAGGTAGGATGTGTTTATTGCCTCAATAATTGCGTCTTTTGAGAAAAACCCTGCCAAGAAAGGTGTGCCTGTTAGAGCTATGCTTCCAATTATTATACATGATGAAGTGAATGGGAGTGTTTTATGGAGTCCTCCTATTTTGCGGATGTCTTGTTCATCGTTTAGGCTGTGAATAATTGAGCCGGAGCATAGAAAAAGTATAGCTTTGAAGAAGGCATGTGTACAGATGTGTAGAAATGCTAGTTGTGGTTGGTTGAGGCCGATGGTGACTATTATAAGGCCTAGTTGGCTTGATGTTGAGAATGCAACAATTTTCTTGATGTCGTTTTGTGTAAGTGCACAGGTTGCTGTAAATAAAGTGGTTAGTGCTCCAAGGCATAGGCACATAGTCAGTGCTGTTTGGTTATTTTCTATTATGGGGTGAAGTCGAATTAGTAGGAAAATACCTGCAACAACTATAGTGCTGGAGTGCAGTAGGGCAGAAACTGGTGTAGGGCCCTCCATGGCCGATGGCAGTCATGGGTGTAGTCCAAACTGAGCTGATTTTCCTGTTGCTGCTAAGATGAGGCCCATTAGTGGAAGAGTTAGGTCTATTTCTTTGGATGTAATAAATATTTGTTGGATTTCTCAGGTGTTAAGGTTTATAGCAAGTCATGCTATGCTAAGGATGAATCCAATATCTCCCACGCGGTTGTAAATTACTGCTTGTAGAGCGGCGGTGTTGGCGTCTGCTCGTCCGTATCATCAGCCAATTAGTAGAAATGATATGATTCCTACTCCTTCTCATCCAATGAATAATTGAAATATGTTGTTGGCGGTTACTAGGATAATTATCGCCACTAGGAATATAAGTAAGTATTTGAAGAACCGGTTCATATCCGGATCTGTGTGTATATATCATAGGGCAAATTCTAAGATTGATCATGTAACGTAAAGGGCTACTGGGGTAAAGATAAGGGAGTACTGGTCAAACTTAAAGCTTGTATTCAGGTCAAAGGTTATTGTGTTTGTTCATTGTCAGTTTGTTGAGATTAGTTCTATCCCTTGGTCCAAGAAGATACATAGTGGGAGCAGGCTGATAAAAAATGCTATTTGGACCGCTGTTTTTACGTGGGTTTGAGCTCAATCTTTTTTTAGTTGGTTAGGGCTTAAGGAGGTGAGGATAGGATATGTTAGAATGAACAGAATAGCGAAAAGACTTGAGTTTAGTATCAAAATTGTTGAATGCATAGCCGCTACTTGGAGTTGCACCAAGAGTTTTTGGTTCCTAAGACCAATGGATAGACTATTATCCTTTAGGGGCCGAGCGAGCCGCGGGCTTTAACTGCGGGTCTGAGAGGTTAGCAGTCTCTCAGGTAAACATTTACTCCCTCGATAAAAAAGAAGGTTTTATCTCCTATTTTCAGAATCACAATCTGACGTTTTATTTAAACTATATTTATACAAGCATCACCCTCACATTAGTTCGGGTTTTAGTACTAGGAGGAGTACGGGGGCCAGGTGTATAGTAATTAGAAGGTGTTCTCGGGTGTGGGAGGGTTCTATTCCAATAATGTGGTTTGGGGTGGGGCCTCGTTGTGTCATTAGGAACATATAGAGGGAATAGCCGGCGGTAATGAGTGTTCCTAGGCCAGTAAGTAGAATTGATAGATACGATCAGTTAAACAGTGCGGTAATAATTATGATTTCTCCTATGAGGTTAGGAAGAGGGGGTAGTGCTAGGTTGGCAAGGTTTGAGATGAACCATCATGCAGTTATTAGTGGTAGGATTATTTGTAGGCCTCGGGTTAGGAGTAGAGTTCGGCTGTGGGTTCGTTCGTAGTTTGTGTTTGCTAAGCAGAATAGTGCTGATGAGACTAGGCCGTGAGCGATTATTAGGATAATTGCTCCTGTAAATCCCCAGGGGGTTTGGATGAGGATTCCTCCGGCTACTAAACCCATATGACTTACAGATGAATAAGCAATTATAGATTTTAAGTCTGTTTGTCGGAGACAGATAGAGCCGGTCATAATAATGCCTCATAGGGCTAGAATAATAAACGGGTATGCGAGTTCTTTAGTGAGGGGGGTTAGTAGGATTATTATTCGTATTATGCCGTAGCCCCCAAGTTTTAATAATACGGCGGCTAGTACTATTGATCCTGCAACTGGTGCCTCTACGTGGGCTTTTGGTAGTCAAAGGTGTACACCGTAAAGTGGTATTTTTACCAAGAATGCCATGAGGCAGCTTGCTCATCAGATCTTATCTCCTAATGAGGATAGAGGGGTGGGGTCTGTGTATTGAATAATTAATATTGATAGTGTTCCGAGGTCTTTGTGTAGAATAAGAAGGGCAACTAGAAGTGGAAGAGATCCTGCAAGTGTATAGAATAGGAAGTATGTTCCTGCGTTGAGTCGTTCTGTCTGATTCCCCCACCGAGTAATAATAATTAGTGTGGGAATAAGAGTGGCTTCGAATATAATGTAAAACATAATAATTTCAGTGGCGCTAAATGCTAGTGTTAGTAAGATTTGCAGGGTAATTAGAAGGGTAATATATGATCGTTGGCGGTTTGTTGGTTCCGAAGACATGTGGTTTTGGCTTGCTAGAATTATTAAGGGGAGCAACCAGCAGGATAATACTAGGAGGGGGGTTGATAGGGGGTCGGTGGCTAAGTATATATTAGATGTAAGTCATCCTGTTTCTGAGTCATGTTTTAATCAAGCTAGGCTGATGGTAGCAATAGCGAAGCTTTGGTAGGTGGTTGTTGTTCATAGTCATTTTTTATCAATTAATCAGGTGGTGGGGATTAGTAAAATTGTTGGAATTAGTACTTTTAGCATTGTAAGAGGTTAAGGGTTTTTAGATGGTCTGTGCCGTGTGTCCGTGAGGTGGCGACCAAGAGAGCAAGGCCTGCGCTAGCTTCACAGGCGGAGAATGCTAGTAGTATCATTGGTGTTGATGAGAAAATTGTGGATCCTGTTTGGAATGACCATATAGCTATGGCTACATAAAGTGAAAGTATTATTGCTTCTAAACATAAGAGGGCGGATAGGAGGTGTTTTCGGTGAAAAGCTAGGCCTGCAAATCCTAGAATAAATGCTGTGGAAAAGCTGAAGTGTAGTGGGGTCATAAGATGATCATGGGTTTGAACCATGTTCTGCCAAGCCGAAATCGGCGGTCTTTCATTGGACTAATCACCTACTCGGCTCATTCTAGGCCGCCTTGAATTCATTCGTAAACTAATCCTGCGGTCAGTAGAATAAGGATAAATATTGCTCAGAATAAGGCTTGAATGACATCTGGAAGTTGATCACCCCAGGGGAGGGGGAGTAGAAGAGCAATTTCTAAGTCGAATAAAAGAAAGAGGATTGCGACTAGAAAAAATCGAATTGAGAATGGGAGTCGGGCTGACCCGACGGGGTCAAACCCGCATTCATAGGGTGAGAGTTTTTCTGAGTCCGGATTTATTTGAGGAAGTCAAAATGACACTGTAATAAGAATACAGGATAGGGCCGCTGTAATTATAATGGTAGATAAAATTGGGTTCACTATCCTCCCTTGGGGTTTAACCAAGATTAAATGATTGGAAGTCACTTGTATTAGCATTAATACTAGGGGGATTATGAGCCTCATCAGTAGATTGAAACATACAGGAACAGTCATACTACATCGACAAAATGTCAGTACCATGCGGCAGCTTCGAAGCCAAAGTGGTGTTGCGATGTGAAGTGGTATTTTACTTGTCGCAGGAAGCAGACTGCTAGGAATGTTGATCCAATAATCACGTGGAGGCCATGGAATCCCGTGGCCACGAAGAATGTTGAACCATACACCCCGTCGGCGATTGTGAAGGGGGCCTCATAGTATTCTATTGCTTGCAGTAGTGTGAAGTAAAAGCCTAGGACAATTGTAATAGCTAGAGAGTGAATGGCTTGTTTGCGTTCCCCTTCTATAATGCTATGATGGGCTCAGGTGACTGTCACACCTGAGGCTAAGAGGACGGCTGTGTTTAATAGTGGAACTTCAAAGGGGTCTAGTGTAATAATTCCTGTTGGAGGTCAGCATCCCCCTAGTTCTGGGGTTGGTGCCAAGCTTGAGTGGTAGAATGCCCAAAAGAAGCCTAGGAAGAAGAATACTTCCGAAGTAATAAATAAAATTATTCCGTATCGTAGTCCCTTTTGTACTGGAGGTGTGTGGTGGCCTAGAAATGTGCCTTCTCGGACGATGTCTCGTCATCATTGGTATATTGTCAGTAGTATCAGAACTATCCCTAAAGAGATAAGAGTCGTGTTTTGGAAATGAAACCATAAAGCGGTTCCTGAGGTGATTAGTAAGGCGGCGGCTGCGCCTGTAAGTGGTCATGGGCTTGGGTCAACTATGTGGAATGCGTGTGCTTGGTGTGCCATTATACGTTTTCTTGTAGATAGAGGCTTAATAGAAGTACGAAGACATAGGCTTGGATTATGGCGACGGCAACTTCTAACAGTGTTAGTAAAAATAGTACTGTTGTTGTGAGAAGGGCTACAGTTGGTATTAATGGGAGAAGGACGAATGCGGCGGTGGCAATAAGTTGAATAAGAAGATGTCCTGCTGTGAGGTTTGCTGTTAGTCGGACTCCTAGGGCTAGTGGTCGGATAAATAGGCTAATTGTTTCGATGATGATCAAAACTGGAATTAGAGGTGGTGGGGTGCCTTCCGGTAAGAGGTGTCCGAGTGCTGCCGTTGGTTGGTTTCGTATTCCAATAATAACTGTGGCTAGCCATAATGGGACTGCGAAGCCCATGTTTAGTGATAGTTGGGTGGTAGGGGTAAATGTGTAAGGAAGTAGTCCTAGAAGATTAATAGTAAATAGAAAAAGTATCAAAGATGTGAGCAGAACTGCTCATTTATGTCCTCCAGGGTTAATAGGGAGGAAGAGCTGTTGGGTGAATCGGTTGATGAACCATCCTTGGAGGGTTAATAGTCGGTTGTTTAGTCATCGTGAAGATGGGGTGGGGTATAGTACCCATGGAATTAGGAGTGCTAGGCCTATAAGGGGGATTCCTATGTATGTGGGGCTCATAAATTGGTCAAAGAAGTTTAGTATCATGGTCAGAATCAGGGGCTAAGTTCAGGTTTTTTTGTTGTTTGTGGGTTTGGCTCATTATTAAAGATGTGTGCTATGATTTTGGTTGGGATAATAGTTAAGAAAACTATTCATGAGAATATAAGGATAATAAATCATGGGGCGGGGTTCAGTTGAGGCATGTCACTGGAGGTGGTTGGGAGCCACCAGTTTTTAGCTTAAAAGGCTAACGCTTACCCCTAATTTAGCTTCCCAGCGAGGCGTCTTCTAGTATCATTGATGATCAGTTTTCAAAGTGTTGTAGGGGTACTGCTTCAACTACAATGGGTATAAAGCTGTGGTTAGCACCACAAATTTCAGAACATTGTCCGTAGTACACTCCTGGACGGGAGGCGACAAATGCTGTTTGATTTAGGCGTCCTGGAACTGCGTCTATTTTTACACCCAAGGCTGGGACGGCTCAAGAGTGTAGTACATCTTCTGCTGTGACTAGGACTCGTACTGGTGATTCTATTGGAACAACTATTCGGTGGTCTGTTTCTAGCAGGCGGAATTGACCGGGGGATAGGTCTTGGGTGGGGATTATGTATGAGTCAAATGACAGGTCTTGGTAGTCAGTATACTCGTAGCTTCAATATCATTGGTGACCAATAGCTTTAACTGTTAGGTGGGGGTCGTTAACCTCATCTATGAGGTAAAGAATTCGAAGGGAGGGTAGTGCGATAAGGATTAAGATAATTGCGGGTAAGACTGTTCATACAATTTCAATTCCTTGAGAGTCTAAGATATATAGGTTAATAAGGTTAGTAGTTACTATTGCTACAATAATATAAAGTACTAAGGTGCTAATAAGGAAAACAATTATTAGTGCATGGTCGTGAAAGTGGATTATTTCTTCTATTACAGGTGATGCTGCATCTTGGAATCCTAGTTGTGAGGGGTGTGCCATTAAGTTTAAGGCACGCAGGAGTCTAACCTACAATTCTGCCTTGACAAGGCAGTGTAATTTTTTACTAGTGTCTTATTAAAAGAAAGTGGCAGAGTGGTTATGCGGCTGGCTTGAAACCGGTAGATGGGGGTTCAATTCCTTCCTTTCTTGAGTTGTTATTTGTGAACATTAGACTGGTCCGTAGTATTTAGGGTTGTAGTATTTTGGTGTATAATAACCTTTTTTAAATAATGGGTTGTTATCTCAAAATTTATATGCTCATGCTGGATGAACTCGAACGTATGCTGGTTCTTCAAATGTATGGTATGGGGGAGGGCAGCCGTTTAGTCATTCAACATTAGAGGTTGTTAGTTCTACTCATTTTACTTCTCGTTTAGCAGAGAATGCTTCTCATAGAATGAATAAAAACAATACTACTGCAGTTAGTGAGACTAGAGAGCCGATAGATGAGATTGTGTTTCACAGGGTGTATGCGTCTGGGTAGTCGGAGTAACGTCGTGGTATTCCGGCTAGTCCTAGGAAGTGCTGTGGGAAGAAGGTTAGGTTTACTCCAACGAATATAACTCCAAAGTGGATTTTTGTTCAGACGTCGTGCAGGGTGTACCCGGTGAATAAGGGGAATCAATGAACAAAGCCGGCTATAATTGCGAATACCGCTCCCATAGATAGGACGTAATGGAAGTGTGCTACTACATAGTATGTGTCATGAAGTACCACGTCGATAGATGAGTTTGCCAGAACAATGCCTGTTAGGCCTCCAACCGTAAATAGGAAGATAAAGCCCAAGGCCCATAAAATTGGGGTTTCTCATTTGATTGCCCCTCCGTGCAGGGTTGCTAGTCAGCTGAATACTTTTACCCCTGTAGGAATTGCAATAATTATAGTAGCAGATGTAAAGTAAGCCCGGGTGTCCACATCTATTCCTACTGTAAACATGTGATGGGCTCATACAATAAATCCAAGAAGACCAATGGCCATCATAGCTCATACCATTCCTATATATCCGAATGGTTCTTTTTTACCTGCATAATAGGTAACGATGTGTGAAATTATTCCAAACCCCGGAAGGATAAGGATATAGACTTCTGGGTGTCCGAAGAATCAGAACAGGTGCTGGTAGAGAATAGGGTCCCCCCCTCCGGCTGGGTCGAAGAACGTGGTATTCAGGTTGCGGTCCGTAAGTAGTATTGTGATTCCTGCGGCAAGCACTGGCAGGGACAGAAGTAAAAGAACTGCTGTTACCAGAACTGATCACACAAATAGGGGGGTTTGATATTGTGTAATTGCTGGAGGTTTTATATTAATAATTGTAGTAATAAAGTTGATTGCCCCTAGGATTGATGAGACTCCTGCGAGGTGAAGGGAAAAGATTGTTAGGTCTACAGAGGCTCCGGCGTGGGCAAGGTTGCCAGACAGAGGTGGATAAACTGTTCATCCTGTTCCGGCCCCGGCTTCAACCCCGGAGGAGGCTAGTAAGAGGAGGAATGAGGGGGGAAGGAGTCAGAAGCTTATGTTGTTTATTCGGGGGAATGCCATGTCAGGGGCTCCAATTATTAATGGAATGAGTCAGTTACCAAACCCTCCAATTATCACTGGCATTACTATAAAGAAGATTATTACAAAGGCATGTGCCGTAACAATAACATTGTAAATCTGGTCATCCCCTAGGAGAGCCCCGGGTTGACTTAATTCAGCTCGAATTAGTAGGCTTAGGGCGGTGCCTACCATCCCGGCTCAGGCACCAAACACCAGGTATAAGGTGCCAATGTCTTTGTGGTTAGTAGAAAAAAATCATCGAGTGATTGTCACAGGTAAGATGGCTGAGTGTTAAAGCGGTGGGCTGTAGTCCCATAGACAGAGGTTTAATCCCTTTTCTTATCAAGCCTTGTGGTGTAAAACATGTCAGATTGCAAACCTGAAGATGCGGGCTCACCCCCGCTCGGGCTTAATCATTACGACCGAGACCGCCTCCTCTCCCCCTAAGAGGCGGGGGAGGTAGATGGATGCTCGCTGGTTGGGGCGCTTAGCTGTTAACTAAGATTTTGTGGGATCGAGGCCCTCCCATCTATGAAGGCCTTAGCTTAATTAAAGCGTCTGGTTTGCATCCATATTATGTGGGATAAAGTCCTGCAGGTCTTAACAGGGACTAGGAGATTTTCACTCCTGCTTAAAGCTTTGAAGGCTTTTGGTCTATGTTTTATCCTAAGTCCCTATAGTGTTATTGTTGTAATAACGGCTGTTACTGCTGGGGTTATTGGCAGGAGTATGATGGCTATTATAGCTGAGATCGATAGTGGAGTGGTTACTTGTTTTGATTTCATTCGTCATGGTGTTTTTGTATTGTTTGTGTTTGGGGAAGTTGTTAAAGACATGGTGTAGCAGATTCGTAGGTAAAAAAATAAGCTTAGTAAAGCTGTTAATGCTATTAGTGTGGCAACTAGCGGGAGTCCATGTTTAGTGAGTTCTTGAAGAATAAGTCATTTCGGTATGAAGCCTGTTAGAGGTGGGAGGCCTGCCAGTGAGAGCATGGTTGCTAGGTTAATTGTTATTAGAATGGGGGCTTTTCCTCAGTTTGTTGCTAGGGTGTTGATTTTTGTAGCGGATGCTGTCTTTAGTGTTATGAAGGCTGTAAATGTTATGATAATATAAATAATCAGGTTTAGTAATATAAGGTCCGGCGCGTAGCTTAGTACGACTATTATTCACCCTATATGAGCAATTGATGAATATGCTAGAATTTTTCGTAGTTGTGTTTGATTTAGTCCCCCCCATCCTCCGATCAGAGCGGATGTCAGGCCTAAGGTGACCATTATTGATTGGTTAATTTCTGGCGAAATCTGATAAATTAGGATCATTGGGGCGAGTTTTTGTCATGTTGATAAAATAAGTCCTGTGGAGAGGTCCAAGCCTTGTAGTACTTCGGGTAGTCAGAAGTGCATGGGGGCTAAGCCGATCTTTAGTGCTAGAGATAACATCGTAATAGCAATAATTGTGGGGTGAAATGTTTGTTGGATTTCTCAGTTTCCTGTGAGTCATGCATTTATTGTCGTAGAGAATAGAATTATTGTGGCGGCTGTTGCCTGTGTTAGAAAATACTTCGTGGTTGCCTCTACGGCACGGGGGTGGTGATTCTGAGCTATGAGGGGCAGGATGGCTAGGGTATTAATTTCTAGTCCTATTCAGGCAAGTATTCAGTGCGAGCTAGCGAATGTGATTGTAGTCCCTAGGCCTAGGCTTGTTATAAAAATAAAGATTAGGTATGGGCTCATTAGTGAAGGAGGGATTTTAACCATCATGTTCGGGGTATGGGCCCGAAAGCTTAATTAGCTGACTTTACTAGGAAGTGGTGTAATGGAAGCGCCAAGAGTTTTGATCTCTTGAGTATGGGTTCGACTCCCTTCTTTCTAAGGAAATGGGGGGAATTTAACCCACATAGTTCACTCTATCAAAGTGGTCCTTCATTCATTCGGGCACATTTCCTGTCTAGTGCGGGGGTAGGCTCGCTGTGGCAACAGGTAAGGCTAGGTTTCAGATGAGGAGGGCCAATGCGAGGGGAAGGAAGTTTTTTCACACTAAGTGTATTAGTTGGTCGTATCGGAAGCGAGGGTACGAGGCCCGTACTCAGAGAAAAATGACTGATAGAAGTGCGGCCTTAAATATAAGATTAATTGTTGTTAGTTCTGGTATAAGAGGGGTGTGTAATGCGCCCATAAATAATACGGCGGACAATGTGTTTATTAGTAGAATATTTGAATACTCAGCTAGGAAGAATAGAGCAAATGGACCCCCTGCGTATTCTACATTAAACCCTGACACGAGTTCTGATTCTCCTTCTGTTAGGTCAAATGGGGCTCGATTAGTTTCAGCTAGGGTTGATACATACCATATTGCTGCTAGGGGTCAGGCGGGGGCTAGCAGTCATGTGGTTTCCTGGGCCAGATTAAATGTTTTTAGGTCAAACCCCCCGACAAGAATAATGGCTGAAAGTAGAATAAGCCCTAGGCTAACTTCGTACGAGATTGTTTGTGCTACGGCACGTAGGGCCCCTAGGAGGGCATATTTTGAGTTGGATGCTCATCCTGAGCCCAGGATAGAGTATACCGCTAGGCTCGAGAGGGCCAGGATAAAGAGGATGCCTAGGCTTATTTCTACAACAGGGTATGGCATGGGCATGGGGGCCCACATTGTAAGGGCTAGGGTGAGGGCCAGGGTTGGGGCGAAGATAAATAATAGGGGGGATGCATTTGAGGGTCGAATAGGCTCTTTAATAAATAGTTTTACTCCGTCGGCGATTGGTTGCAGGAGACCATATGGTCCTACCACATTTGGTCCCTTTCGTAGTTGTATATAGCCTAACACCTTTCGTTCCAATAGTGTGAGGAATGCCACTGCTAGTAAGACAGGAACAATATATGCTAGGGGGTTAATGATATGGGTGAGGACAGAGGTCATAGCTGAAGGAGGGGATTTGAACCCCTGGTTAAAAGGGCTTAGGCCTTTCGCAATTACCGGGCTCTGCCACCTTAGCCTACCATTATCTTTGGTGGTTTTGGTTTATCTCATTGTCCCTTTTATTTGTTTTCAGGGCATTGAGGTGGGGCTTGCTTTTAGTATGGGCCCTCTTTTCCCGGTCCTTTCGTACTAGGGAGAAGTAAAGTCATAGATAGAAACCGACCTGGATTGCTCCGGTCTGAACTCAGATCGCGTAGGACTGTTAATCGTTGAACAAACGAACCCTTAATAGCGGCTTCACCATTAGGATGTCCTGATCCAACATCGAGGTCGTAAACCCTTTCGTCGATAAGGACTCTGGGAAAGGATTGCGCTGTTATCCCTAGGGTAACTTGGTTCATTGATCGGGTTTAGGTTTATCCCGGGTCATGTTTGGTCAGATTTTCTGTTACTTAGAGGTGTACCTCTTGGTTTAGGAGAATGTTTTCATTCCATTCGGGGGCTTTTCTTTTCCCCGTGGTCGCCCCAACCGAAGGCATGTGATCATTTTACATTAGGTTTAAATCTGTTCGTTTCTTTTGTTCCATGTAGATTTCTTTACATGCTTGAATCTTTAGCCTAAAGCTCCATAGGGTCTTCTCGTCTTATGTTTTTATTCCCGCTTCTGCACGGGAAGATCAATTTCATTGACCAGGGGAAGGAGACAGTTAAACCCTCGTGGTGCCGTTCATACGGGTCTTCATTTAAAAGACAAATGATTACGCTACCTTTGCACGGTTATAATACCGCGGCCGTTAAACACAGTGGTCACAGGGCAGGCGGGACCTCTAATACATAGTTTTGGCAAGAGGCGATGTTTTTGGTAAACAGGCGGGGTTAGTGTTTGCCGAGTTCCTTCTTCTCCTTTTAGTCTTTCCTTTATTTACACTCCTGTGTTGGGTTAACGGTTTTGTTATATAGGTTTTTCTTGTGTATCCTTTAAGTTGTTGTTTTACCCTCAGGTTTGGGTCCGTTAATTGTCAGTGGTTTGTCCGTTCTGACTTACACTTGTGTTTGGAGAGAGTTTGGTGTTCTCTTATTACTTATTTTAGCATTGTTTCTTCTATATTGGTATAGAATGGCTTAGTATTTATAGGGGGTTTGAATTATACTATCGTTATTATTGGTGTGGTCTTCCTTGAGCTGTAACGCTTTCTTTTCAGGTGGCTGCTTTTGGGCCCACTGGGGGATGTAATTCCTTAATATATTATGATTCTTGTCCTCCTGGTAAGGTTGTGTCCTGTTTCAAAGGGGCTGTACCTCCTTTGACTAACTCTCATATGTCACTTTGTCCTTTATAGTAGTAGTCGCTTGTGGTTTAAGGGGTTTATGAGGCTGAACTAAGATTCATTTTCTAAGCAACCAGCTATAACTAGGCTCGTTAGGTTTTTCACTCCTACTCGGGAGTCTTCCCACTCTTTTGCCACAGAGACGGGTTGGTTCTTTGAAACTGCTCCGGAGTAGCTCGTCTAGTTTCGGGGTCTCAAACTAAGATTCTTTTTGCTTGGGTTAGTGCTTGCTAAATCATGATGCAAAAGGTACGAGTTTTAGTCTCTGCTTTTTATTGCTTTATACGAGTTTTTTCATTTCTTTTTCAGCTTTCCCTTGCGGTACTTTTTCTATGGCTCTATGGGGTGTGCCTTTTCTATCGCCTATACTTAGGTGGAAAAATGCTTTAGTTATTTGTCGATTAGTTATTTATGGTTGTTAATTTATTCTATTTTTTAGGCTAGCTTTTTTGCTTAGAACAATTCGATTTGCACGAATACCTTCTCGGTGTAAGTGAGATGCTTTTCTGTTTAGCTATATTCTAATTTTTCCAAGTGCACCTTCCGGTACACTTACCATGTTACGACTTGCCTCCTTTTTTGCCTTGCCAGGTTTTATAGATTTTTTTGCTAGTGGCTAAAGGAGGGTGACGGGCGGTATGTACGCGCTTCAGAGCCGACTTCAAAAGAGTTCTCTGTTATTCTTTTTACTGCTAAATCCACCTTCAATTGCGCTTTATTTCATGACGCCTTTCGTAGTATTCTGTTTCAGAAAATGTAGCCCATCTCTTCCCACTGCGTTCGCTACACCTCGACCTGACGTGTTGGGTGGAATCCCATTTAGCTTACTGTTGTGCCCTCATGGGGTAAGCTGGCGACGGTGGTATATAAACTGGGTTGGCAAGGAGTGGTGAGGTTAAACGGGGAGTATCGGTTATAGGACAGGCTCCTCTAGGTGGGTTTGAAGCACCGCCAAGTCCTTTGGGTTTTAAACTAATGTTCGTAATTCCCTGGCGGATGGTGTTTGTGAGTTTCCATCTTTGTTTACGGTTAAGCATAGTGGGGTATCTAATCCCAGTTTGTTTCTTAATTTTCGTGAGTTCAAGGTTGTGGGTTAAAGCTACTTTCGTTGCGGGGCTTCGTGTTTCTTAAAACGTATAACAGTTAGGGAAATATTCGGCTTTAGTATTTGTTTCCTCTAATCACGCTTTACGCCGTAAAATATCAATTTGAGCCCCTCGTATAACCGCGGTAGCTGGCACGAGTTTTACCGGCTCTTAATTAACTCTGATTAAGTCAAGCTTTCGCTCATGGCTTAATATTGATTACTGCTGAATTCCCTTGGGGGTGTGGCTTAGCGAGGCGTCTTGGGCCACCCGGGGGGGGGGGGTGTGCCTGATGCCAGCTCCTTCTCCTCTGTGTGGGGGATGAGGGGCACTACTCACGGGGGTGCGGGTACTTGCATGTATAATTTGAGTTAAAACTGATGTTAAAGTCAGGACCAGGCCTTTGTGTTATCGGAGTTTTATTATAACTCATCTTGGCATCTTCAGCGCCATGCTTTATTTAAGCTACGTTAAC